ATGTAGTTGAAATAACTGAATTGGGTGTTGTTTGGTCAAGTAACGGAAACTCAATCAAATTCATAATTGTCTTAATGTCATCTTTTCCTTCCCTTTTATTGTCTGAATATTCAGCTAAGACCATTCTAATGCTCCTTTTCGCCATGCATAAACTGAACCCACAATTGGGATAAGCACGAAAATTAAAGCTTCTATAAATACGGATACACCCAATACATCGAAACTCATTGCCCATGGATAAAGAAAGACCGTTTCAACATCAAAAATAACAAAAACTAGAGCAAACATGTAATAGCGGATTCGGAATTGTAACCAAGCATCTCCCATGGGTTCTATACCCGATTCATAACTAGAGAGCTTCTCCGGTCCCTTACTAATTGGTGCTAAAACTCCGGAAATTCCAAATGCTAAGATAGGAATAACACTTGATATTATTAGAAATGCCCAAAAAATATCATATTCGTGAAGCAGAAACATAAGTGCACCCCTATTAATTAATTTAATGTGGAATATGCTGAATTATTCGATTAGAATTGTAATTGTCAATTAATCCAGAACCAAAACTTCTTAGGAGAAACAAGAATTGATTTTAATTTAATCAAACCACATAGAGTTTGTTTGCTGCGGGACATGTCTTGTTTCATTTTTAATTTAAAGATTCATTCATTATATCATATCATTTATTTTTTCATTGTTTGTATTGACTCGATACAAAAAATTTAATACATCGAACTATTCGACAGACCAAATTACCCAACCAACTCAACTGATAGAATATAAAATAAAACTCAAGTTGATACATTTAGGACTAATTAATCATATCCAAAACAATCAATTGGAGTTATTGTTCTCGATTAGTCTGGGGACTTCCACAAAACAAATACAAGACCAAAAAAAGAATAGGTCCTAGGTCCATGTGACCTAGGATTCGATTTGGTTAGGTCAGGCTAAAGTTTTTAGCCAGCATCATGTCATGCACGAAAATTAATGAAAAGGTATGGGTATTTTATCCAAGCCAAGATTTTACAAATACTGTGTTAGATCTATTAAAATTGGATCCATTAAAATGCATTGTTCTTGTTTTTATTTTTCTGTCCCTATTACATGAACATGTAGTAATGCTTTTATTTCTATGGACCAACCTATTGTATTGGCCTTTTCATAAAAAAGCACTAATAAGGAAATAAAATCTATTTCTAAAAAATAGAATGTATTAGGGCTATACGGACTCGAACCGTAGACCTTCTCGGTAAAACAGATCAAACTTTTTATTATTATCGAAATGATTCGAACTGTTTCAAAGACCCAACATGCATTTTGTTGCATTGGGCTCTTTCATTAACTGATGTAAATATTCAGTTAGTCCACCATATTTTTCTTTCCTTTATTACGGGAAGAAAAAAAGATAATGAGATGGTTCCATGTGCTCTGATTCATTATTTGTATTCTAATCTAAGAGCAATACCAAAGTTTTTCAAAGAAGGGTTACCTTGACTTAGGTCTGCCTCCGGCCTAAATTAACCTAAGTTAAATAGAGTCTCCGCCGCTCCGCTGCAAGAGTCAAATATGAGACTTCATACACCTTAAAGTTCATAGAACGAAAAGAGGTTATTTTTATTGAGGTCCTTAAACTCATTATGCCTGGCATTGAATGGGCTGAGTATTAACCTTATCAACTATAAAGGATTCTATTTGGTATCTGAATTCGTACCTGAATCAGACCGAACCAAAAATTTGTCATGCTATTGTTCTTTTGTTCTCTCGAGTTTAATTTATGGAGTAAGACATCGATTTCTCAATAAGATAAATTATGTTCATTGCATAATTGGCTCCCTTGAAAAGCATTGGCGCATGTGTAAACGAGGTGCTCTACCTAACTGAGCTATAGCCCTTGTTCATAGATATCTTAACATATAGATAATTTCTTGTCAAGATGGATTGGATATTCCATGATCCCACAGGATAGTTCTATGGCTAAAGGAGATTGGTATTGCTTATAAATAATATTCCATCTATAATTCCCCAAGTAATGGATCCTTTTTGATGATAAATAACCTACTTAACTCAGTGGTTAGAGTATTGCTTTCATACGGCGGGAGTCATTGGTTCAAATCCAATAGTAGGTAGAACTCATTAGATACCGGAGTCAATGGTATCTAATAAGTTTTTCTACCATATTTTTTCTTTTAGTTGTATCAGATTAGACTTTAACTGTATCCCATTTCAATTAGCAGAATTGAAATGGGATATGTATAGTATAATAAATAACTTCCACTTCTAAAGATAAAAAACTTCTTTTGATTGATTATTTTTATTTATTGGAAATATAATTGATAGCCTCTACTCGTGTCCTAGCCCGCCTGAGAGCTAGATTCGCCTCAATTGCCTGTTTCTTACCTTCAGCTCTACTTAAGTTAGCTTCAGCTATTTTAAGAGCTTGTTGAGCTTCTTGCGGATCAATGTCAGTACTCATCTCTGCATCATTTCCTAAAATAGTGATCTCATTATTACCTATCCTAGCGAAACCGCCCATCAGAGCCACAGTTAACCATTGGTCATTGAGGCGTATTCTCAAAAGACCGATATCTACAGCTGTAGCAATAGGGGCATGGTTTGGTAATACACCAATTTGGCCACTATTAGTAGATAAAATGATTTCTTTCACTTCTGAATCCAAAATAATTCGATTAGGAGTCAGTACACAAAGATTTAAGGTCATTTCTTCAAATTGTTCTCCCCTTATAAGTTCATAGCTTTCGCGGTAGCTTCATCAATGTTACCCACCAAATAAAAGGCCTGCTCGGGAAGACCATCTAATTCTCCGGAAAGAATCAATTGAAACCCCTTAATTGTTTCTGCGAGAGCAACATATTTACCTGGAGAACCAGTAAATACTTCTGCTACGAAGAAGGGTTGTGACAAAAAACGCTCAATTTTTCGTGCTCTTGCTACAGTTAAACGGTCCTCCTCGGATAATTCGTCCAACCCAAGTATAGCTATTATGTCTTGAAGTTCTTTGTAACGTTGTGAAGTTTGCTTAACTCTTTGCGCAATTTCATAATGTTCCTCGCCAACAATCCGAGGTTGTAACATAGTTGACGTGGAATCTAAAGGATCCACTGCCGGATAAATACCTTTGGCAGCTAATCCTCTTGATAGTACGGTAGTAGCATCTAAATGTGCAAATGTCGCGGCAGGAGCAGGGTCGGTCAAATCGTCCGCAGGTACATAAACTGCTTGGATCGAAGTTATGGATCCCTCTTTGGTAGAAGTAATTCTTTCTTGCAAAGAACCCATTTCTGTACTAAGTGTAGGTTGATAACCTACTGCAGAAGGCATTCTCCCTAATAGGGCGGATACTTCTGATCCCGCTTGGACGAAACGAAAGATATTGTCGATGAATAAAAGTACGTCTTGCTCATTAACATCCCGGAAATATTCTGCCATGGTTAGGGCAGTCAAACCAACTCTCATACGAGCTCCCGGGGGTTCATTCATTTGACCATAGACTAGAGCCACTTTTGATTCTGCAATATTTTTTTCATTAATCACTCCAGATTCTTTCATTTCCATGTAGAGATCATTTCCTTCACGAGTACGTTCGCCTACTCCGCCAAATACGGATACGCCCCCATGAGCTTTGGCAATGTTGTTGATCAATTCCATGATGAGTACTGTTTTACCTACTCCAGCTCCTCCAAATAACCCTATTTTTCCTCCACGGCGATAGGGAGCTAAAAGATCCACTACTTTAATTCCTGTTTCAAAGATTGATAATTTTGTATCTAACTGTATAAAGGCAGGCGCCGATCTATGAATAGGAGATGTTGTGCGAGTATCTACGGGACCTAAATTATCAACAGGCTCCCCAAGAACATTGAAAATTCGTCCAAGAGTAGCTCCTCCGACTGGAACACTTAGAGGAGTTCCCGTGTCAATCACTTCCATCCCTCTCATCAGCCCATCTGTAGCATTCATAGCGACAGCTCTAACTCGATTATTTCCTAATAATTGTTGTACCTCGCAAGTAACATTAATTTGTGGACCGACAGTATCTCGACCCTTAACTACTAAAGCATTATAAATATTAGGCATTTTGCCGGGGGTAAAAACGACATCCAATACCGGGCCAATAATTTGAGCGATACGCCCTAGGTTTTTTTCTTCAAGCGTGGAAACGCCAAGACCAGAAGTAGTAGGATTTATTCTCATAATAATAAAGTGAAATATGTCGAAATTTTTGAATAGTACAAAAAAAAATATGTCCGATATCAAATTGATCAGTTAATTCAATAATAAATAAATGGAGTTAGCATTCGATTTAGTTTGTACCACTCAAATGAATCCAATTCAATCATTTACACTACACATTGAATGATGAAATTTTCAAGTTCAACCAATCTTTATTTCTTTTTTTATGGATTTTTGTGTTTTATACTACGATTTATGCTTAGTTTCACATCTAGGATTTACATATACAACATATATCACTGTCAAGAGGGAATTTTTATTAGTATTTCATTTCTTAGATTAATAATAAGAAGGGATATACTCCTCCATTAGAAACTTGCAAAACAAGGATTGGGTTGCACCATATATATAAAAGAGTATACAATAATATAGATATACAATAATGATGTATTTTATTTATCAAATACATGGTCTAATAACAAACCAATTTTAACATTTTAATTAGTTTATAATATTCGTTAAATATTTTGTGTTTGAAAAATTGTTGTCAAAGGTTTTGAGTTATTTACGCCTAATACATATCGAGTAGACCTTGTTGTTGTAAGAATTCTTAATTCATGAGTTGTAGGGAGGGACTTATGTCACCACAAACAGAGACTAAAGCGAGTGCTGGATTCAAAGCTGGTGTTAAAGATTACAAATTGACTTATTATACTCCTGACTATGAAACCAAAGATACTGATATTTTGGCAGCATTCCGAGTAACTCCTCAACCCGGAGTTCCACCCGAAGAGGCAGGGGCAGCGGTA